CGTACAAAAGAAAAAGAGATAAAAAAACTGGGGATATTGTGTGATTAGTTTAGTTGGTATCCAAAACTCAAATATAAAATTCAAATAAAAAAGTAAAAAAAAAAAGGGGGGGATCTTGAATCAAAATAATTTAAAGTTATTATTTCTGTCAGAGGGCAATATGAATGTTTTATCATGTTCCATCAACACACTAATAAAAGAAGGGTTATATGAGATATCTGGTGTAGAAGTAGGCCAACATTTCTATTGGCAAATAGGGGGGTTCCAAGTCCATGCGCAAGTCCTGATTACTTCTTGGGTTGTAATTGCTATCTTATTAGGTTCCGCAGTTCTAGCGGTTCGCAATCCACAAACCATTCCAACTGGCGGCCAAAATTTCTTTGAATTTGTCCTTGAATTCATTCGAGACGTGAGTAAAACCCAGATTGGAGAAGAATACGGTCCATGGGTTCCCTTTATTGGAACCCTGTTTTTATTTATTTTTGTTTCTAACTGGTCAGGAGCCCTTTTACCGTGGAAAATTATCCAGTTACCTCAAGGGGAGTTAGCAGCACCAACGAATGATATAAATACGACGGTTGCTTTAGCTTTACTCACATCAGTAGCATATTTTTATGCGGGTCTTAGCAAAAAAGGATTAGGGTATTTCAGTAAATACATTCAACCAACTCCAATTCTTTTACCCATTAACATCTTAGAAGATTTTACAAAACCCCTATCACTTAGTTTTCGACTTTTCGGAAATATATTAGCCGATGAATTAGTAGTTGTTGTTCTTGTTTCTTTAGTACCTTTAGTGGTTCCTATACCTGTCATGTTCCTTGGATTATTTACAAGCGGGATTCAAGCTCTCATTTTTGCCACTTTAGCTGCGGCTTATATAGGTGAATCTATGGAGGGTCATCATTAACTATAACTATTTTTTTTTTTCAAATTTTCGTTTTTAGGTTAGCCCAATTATAAAATAGTTGGTTTACGTTATGTAAGAAACACTTGTATATGTGATATTTGATATTGACTAAGTATATATGAGTTAAAGATCTATATAATCTGCCCCACTACTTTTGTGAATTTCGATTTAGATAAGGATTCGATTAGAAGTTCTTCCTTTTTATCTGTGAATTGACTGAAAAAAAACGAAAAAAAAAAAAAAAGAACGAAGAATTAAAAGAGTGGTTCACAAAAAATAAATGGCATTAAAAAGTCGTATATATATATTATGAATTTTTAAAAATTCTGTGGATAGGAACTAATATCAAAGTAATTCTTATGATTCAATAATATAATTATATTATTTCAATTAAAGTTTTTGATTATTTTGGCTAGATTAATCTTAGCGATGACTTAATTATAATTAAGTCCTAAGTCATTGGATAATTGTATCATTAACTATTTCTTTATTTTGGTGTGAGGAACTTATCATGAATCCACTGATTTCTGCTGCTTCGGTTATTGCTGCTGGGTTGGCTGTTGGGCTTGCTTCTATTGGACCTGGAGTAGGTCAAGGTACAGCTGCGGGTCAAGCTGTCGAAGGTATCGCGAGACAACCTGAGGCAGAAGGAAAAATACGAGGTACTTTATTACTTAGTTTGGCTTTTATGGAAGCTTTAACAATTTATGGCCTGGTTGTAGCATTAGCGCTTTTATTTGCGAATCCTTTTGTTTAATCCTAGAAATCATAAAATTCAGAATTTTTTTTTCGTAGTTTTTTAATTCTATCAAGAATTAACTCCTACAATTATTTATTGAGACAACAATCCTTGGGAAGGACTAATTTGAGGATGGGGAATTAGCACATCGATTCGCTTTCTTCCTTCCCCTTATTCTTTTAGTTTAATGTAAACTTTTTTTTAAGGAGTGTTGCGAAAAAAGGAGGTTTAGGTTTTTTAAAATTGACATAAAACTTGGTCTCAAATTCTAGCTTAATTCTAATAAGTCTCATTATTATTATTGAAAATTATTGAAAATTAAAAATTTTGGAAAATACATTTGTAAATAGAATAGGTTTTTTATTCTGTTTACAAATATCCAAATAGGTAAATTAAATTATAAATTAAATTGTCTTTTTATTTTCAATAAAAAGAATAAAAAAAAGGACAGAGTTCTTTTTTTATAGTTTAGCTAGAAGAGGAGATTATATGAAAAATTTAACCGATTCTTTCGTTTACTTGGGCCACTGGCCATCCGCCGGGAGTTTCGGGTTTAATACCGATATTTTAGCAACAAATCCAATAAATCTAAGTGTAGTCTTCGGTGTATTGATCTTTTTTGGAAAGGGAGTGTGTGTGAGTTGTTCATTTCAAGAATAGGCTGGATTCACCCAGTGGCACTATAACTAGGAAAAAGTGCCTAATCCCGCGAATTACTTCTGAATAAAAAAGTCAATAAAAAAATCATATTTTAGAACCATAGCATTTCGTTATTCTTTGGTAAATCTACTTTACTTTGATTCTCTATCAACCAAAAATTTGGGACCATTAATTAACATGGTTAAAGCTAA